CTCATGAAACTCTATCACCAGAACCAGTCAGAAATACAGGCTAAAGCTCCGGGCTTCGCCCCATGTTTCGTTTAGCCAGTAGTTTATCGTTGTTGTGAAGGTTCTTCCTATCAAGTAAAGTAGACTGACCCGATGCAATGGAGTTATGGCTAAGGTTCAGCTTACAAGATGCCGAAGCGCGACTAATGGTTGCTATCTCGGTCGTTCAGTACCATATTTAGGTCTCACAAGGCTCTTACCCCTGTCCCCTTTCTAGCTTTTTCCCTATCAACAGTAATGCTTGCCTGCTTGTAGCCCACCTTTCAGAAGAATAAAGATAGAGACCAGCGGAGCACCTTCGCTCTTATTAATGGAACAGTGAAAGCGATAGGAGAATTTCCATAATTAAAGAACACCAGAGTGAATGCATTCTATCTAGTTTTTCTAAATGACAAGTTAATCAAACCCTAACTCTCTCGTCCCACACCCTTATAAACAGTGCCGGGGTTATTGATAAACCCTGCGCCAAGGTGGTTAAATCAGGATCCATTCAGTTAATCGGGACTTTATAGTTCCCTTCTTTTCTTCCACCAATTTTAGCTTACTTTTAGGAGTCACAAGCAGGATATCGATGAAAAAGTTTTCATCTCTCCCTACGTGCAAAAGCTTTAAAAATAGCAATTCCCGCTCATAAGAATCCTAAAAAGGTCGATGAACCTCGATCGAAAGGGGCACCTTCTGTACTGAACCTATCTAAATCGATGAAATCTTTCAAGCCAGCATGGGGCAAAAGCTATCAAAACGGGTGATTGGGGAAGGAGAGATAGGTCCATTCACGAACACTATTGGTTGGTTCACTCCTCCCGCGGGAACGACGGCAGCCTGATTATCAGCTGAACTACGTAATCAAAGGATCCACAAAGGCCTGGAATTAATAAAATTGCCCCTTGTCGTGTTGGGCATGGTCTGTTAGCTTCAAATCTAACCTGTCTTGACTCTCTAGTCTCTGTCCCGTTGCAAGGAATCCTCAAGAAGTCCTCAACTTGATGACAGCATGAGCTTCGGTGCTACTACTTATCATGATAGGAAGGTCCACTCAAAGTAAATATACAGATTTAATTTCAATGCAGCTTCAAGGGATTAGGTTAACGGAACACCTCTGCTTTCCTCTCCCTTTCCACCTTCATCAGCTTCATCAGAGCGCTTTTTTACTCCATTTCAATCTATTTTGCCCTCTCACTCTTGTGTTCCTATAAAACGAATAGAAAATTCGGATCGGATAAGGCCAACCACAACATAAGAACGAGTAAAACAAGATAAAGAATCCCCTTCATTCTATGAACTTCTTTATTGTTTATTGAATTGAATGTTTGGTGTCAGAGCTCGTGAAGGGCCCGTAAACCATCATGACACAAGGGAACGGGAAGCGCAATAGCAACCCATAAGCTTTACTAATAGGGGCATTCCATTGATAACGATAGAAAGAGCGATCCACGGGAAACAAAAGTTGATAAAAAGGGAGAGGGGCGGAAAGAAAGGTGGTAACTTCTTGACCGTAGAGAGAGGCGCGGAGGGTGACGTGTTGGCATGAGAGCTCTGTAGGGGAGAAGGGAGGCGGGGCTTTAGATGACAATGGATTGAGCTAAGAGCCCTATGCTTTGTTTCGGTTTCATCGACTTTCTTGCTTAGCTGCATAAGAGCAAGTAAACTACCCTTGCCGCGTTTGCATTGAGTAAATGGGGCACAGTTGTGGCACATGAACGGTAAGTAAAGAACTGCTTTATGGGAAGCGAGGCTCTTTGACGAGAATGCATTGAAAGACATAATCTGTTATCAGTGGACGGATGATAAACGAGGAATATTTCATCCCGGTGAGCGCTGCTTGGGAAGTAGTATGAACAGAAGGAAGTAGTTGTTCTTCCCTGTCTGTTATTGGCCGTTGATTATTGGCTGTTGGTTGTTGCTTCTTCGTTGTCCCTAAGTGGCATAAAGGCCGGGGCTTAAGCCCCATGCAAATAGGTTTAATGACCTTACTTGGTGTACACGCATTTCCGGATAGAAATCAGTAGAAATCATGATCTTTTGATTCGAAAAGTCGAAGAAGCAAGGCACTGAACGATAGTGAAATGAAGAAGTAAACCATGCAAAGCGGGGTTACGCAGTAGGGAGAGGTTCTGAACAAAGAAAGTGAAGAAAGGTTGCGAGGTCAATCAATTAAGTGGAGATGCGGACACCCGGAAGAAGAACGAACCCCTTCTTAGTTGGTTCATACCGATCAGATTGCCCCGGTTTGCTTTCACAGTGAGTTGAATGAAGTCTGCTGACTGCTGGATCGATTCGAATATCCCTACCTAGGCCCATACCTTCCTTTTGCTTGTAGTGATTGATTTAAGGTAGGATCGTGCCAATATCAATCCATTTTAGTCGATTTATTCACAACGACTTTCTTTCTTTTACTTCGCATCTTTGTCCGATCGAATGCATTCTCAGCCATGCTTCCATACTTCAATCATTATGAAAGGCGGAAATTTTAAAATTATTTTTGTGGGATCGACTGCATGCATTCCTGTAGATGTTGACTCAGCTGCATGTATATAGTAGAGATCAACCAATGGTTTTAATTCTTCCCGGCCTGCTGTCGTCAACGGTCTCTAGGGTCTTCGGTCGAATTTGTCTTCTTTCCTGAGCGGGAGCAACATAGACTGATTAGCTCGATCTCCTCCTACTTCCGTTGCTAAGTACCGGCCGTTCGAACAGTTTACACTTCCTTCAGCTTTCAAGAAGAAGATTAAATTCCTCCCTTCCCTAACCCTGCTGATCTCATTCCTTATTCACATGGATTTTCCCGAGAGTACCTTCCTTTGGCTGCTCCTTGACTACCAGAAGAACTTATTCTTAACTTCGTTGCCTTGTAGTGTCGTACCCTCACCCATTAGTTCAGTAGCTATCGTGCCTTCACCCAGTTAGAAAAGAAGTTTCTTCGCTTACGAGAAATCCTTATATAAGAAGTTGTTCATTCACTGCCTATTGAGAAATAGACATAGAGACGGAAGAAAGGACAGACGGAGCGGGACTAAGCAAATGAGAAAGGTAATCTAATCGCACATATAGGGGAAAGGGAACTACAATTGAGCTTGACTCACTATACGGCTTTCCTTACCCTCGAGTACCTTTAGCTGAAGATCGAATTCCTCTGTCCAGCTCCTTCTCGAATGTCCCATTAAGAAAGTCCCGCTTGGTATTGATGAAATCAATAGTACCGTCTTCGAACCCTAGAAATGCCATAACTCTATCTCCTTCGGACCCTGAGACTGATCTAACCCTACTTCACCGGAGACTGAACTACCTGAGCCTGAGACGAAAGCCCATTGCAAACACCTATCAATAGAACCACAAGCAAACCTTCATTGACTCCTCACTCTGAACGAGATTCCGATAAATCCCCTCACTCCAGCGGAGTTTCACTCACATTCACTCCTAACTCAGTTAATAAACTAACTGCCTCACTCCAGGTGCTTCAGCGGTGAAGAAATACAAATACGGAGATCTTTCTATAGAAGAAATGAAATAAGGACGTCGTAACCGAAATCATAATCGCGCCTTAGCCCGGTTGAACTGAACTCGAGCTAGTCTGAACTCTTGAAGATAGGTCTTGCTTATAGAATTCCAGTTTCAAAGCGAGCTAGTCACTTTCAGATAGGTCCTTCCTTGCTCCAGTTTCAATAGGCTATCGATCCCCCTTCTTCTTTTGGTTCCCGCCCTCCGGACCTACCAACTTCATCTTGACTAGAGTTCATTTCCCGCGAGTACCTTCCTATCAATCTAACTTCTTATTACATAGAACCTTTCCTTCTTCTTCTTAGCTCACAGCTTCTCCTTCTATGAGAACTGAAGTGGTGAGGGCAATCTGGAAGATTTACTTCCCCGGCTGGATTCTATCCTTTTCACACCCTTCACTACATAAATACAGGAACCGAGAGAAAGAGTTCTACCTGAGCTAACACCATGACAGGGAGAAAGTTTATGCGCTTAGAACGTGGCGTGCTATTCTACATTTCGTGCCTATCGTATCTATCCGGGAATCCCCTACTTCGCGAGACTAAGCAAAGATAACATATTGAAAGGATTGAACTTATCGAACGAGGCCTATTCAACTACAGGAATTTCTTCTGGTTCGCTACTTAGATTATTGGATTGGACCGAAACCGGCCCATTATAAAGCTGGGGGTGAGCTACTTACTTACTTTACTTTCTTCCTTGTGGGAATGGCCGATTCACTACTCCCTCGAACTGTCTTATCACTTTCCTGGTTCACAACTAGCTCTATTTTCTCTTTCTCCTTTGGCTTTCAACACTAGAACAGTTCCTTCAAAGGAAAGAAGGAATTAACAGTCAAAGACTTCCGGCACAGGCGCACAGAACAAAGACAATAGGACTGGACCGTTCAAGCAGAATCGTAGCTTTTTCAGCTTGAGCGCATCTCCTTACTACAACCTTCCTTTTAGACTACTGGTGCGCTACTCGATAGCTTCCGTTTCGACTATTTAATCTATTTCTAGTTCGAAAAGAAGTTTTGTTACTGGGCTTAGAAGAAAGCTTAGGAAACACATTCAATTGACTGATAATACCCGAACCGTGAAAAAATGAGTTTATGCGCTTATAAGTTGGCCTTCTAGGATCAATCCTGAACGGCCAAGTCCCCTGCCAACCAAACTACGAATTCTCATTTCTTTGACCGATAGGAACCTCTTTATGTGATTCAAGAAGTGGATTAGCTTAACTAGACTAATCGACTTCAAACCTATCTTGAGAAAGCCAATCCAAGGCTTATAGGAGGGAGTTGAAAACGACAAGCAATTACCTCTTTCTTTCCCCACGCCTTCTGCCTCGATTCGGATGATGCATTCCACTTTGTTGACTTTGACTTTTCAATCCCTGACCGTTCACTTGAACACGGAAGCTTTCAAGCAGAGACAAAGCAGGCAAGAAGGAATTGACTTGCCGATTGAACAAAACGAATTATATTGGCATTACTGAAATCGCATTTTATTCGCCAGAGTCGTTCTAAAATGACTTGATTCGCTCACCGTAGAATCTATATTTAGTGATGAGGTGAGGACCGTTGCCTGTTGAGGACTTCCGACTTGGATTACCAGTTTCTCATTCACCTGCGAACAACTAGGGACAGATAGAGGTGGGATACCAGAGAGAGATCGTACTTTTCGAAGTTTATCTTTCAGCTTTCACCACTCGAACACTTCCTTCAGAAAGATTGGGATGAATTCTGATTAGGGAAGCCGGCACGCACTGGGGACAGCTAACAACGTGTAGTGACTGTACCACTCTCTTTGACTCACATCGGGCACTCCACCGTCATGATTTAAGGAAGCAGGCTAGCTAGTGCTATAGATATAGATTGAGTCCGGCAAGCTTTTAAGTAAATACAAGGTGCTCCACTTCTAGAATATTAAGTAACTAATTGGTGAAGAAGGAAGGTTAGCTTAAAAGAAGTCATTCATTGGCGAGGAAGACTGATCTCTTTTACACAAGGTCGAGAAGTCACTCAGGTATACAATATAGAAGAAATGCGGTTGATAAGCGCCCTGGAATTCCATTCTAATAGAGCGGCTCGAGGTCAAATCCATGTTCCTAAGTCAAGATGAAGCGAATACTAAAGTAAGAAAAGGAAACTGAAACTCATCCCGTTCAAGCGTATGAGAATCTATAGTTTCTAGCCTGAGACGAAAGCATTGGGACTCCTACTTGCTTGCCCGCGCTGATTGGACAGAAAGCCTTCCTTTACTACCACCGACTGAAGACCGGATTGTTACCAGAGAAAGGAATGACTATAGGCACGGAACTGGCTTTTTACCCTTTCTTTGCCCCGCTAGCTGACTTGCCTGCGCTTTTTTCTCGAACTCTAAGAGCGGATTTAAGGAATTTGCTTGATAGCATCAAGTAATGGGAGATTTATTTGGACTTTCTTAAACATCTCCATGATTTCATTGTAATGAGTGTGTCTTTCTTGGGCGCAACCAACCGTTGAGGATATGGAGGCTTGGTGTTCTCTAAGAATGAATTTTCTTTTCTTGTTTCGGAGATACATATCTTTAGTTGAGGTATCCCAAATGAGCCCTAAAAGTGGCAGAAGTAGCCAGCCATTAAGTAGGTTTAGTCAGTTCACTAGGAAGAAGTAAACCACTCACCCCCAGCTTTATAATGGGCCGGTGGAAGACAGAAACGTCTATTTTCCAAGAAGCAAGCGAGGGAATTCCCTGTTGTTACAAAAGAGAGCTAAACAAGTCAATGCGCATCGTGGAACTATACTATATGTCCCTCGGCCGGATCAAGCAGCGGGGTTGCTTCAGAAGCAAGTAAAGGCTCAAGGCAAGCTCAGGTCACCAGAAAGTGGGCATCAGAAATAGGCCTTTTTTCTATTTCTAAGCACTCAATAAATGCCACTTTCAATAATAAAGGGTTATTCACATGCACCGATCAGAACCGTACTTAACTTACCAATCAGAATGCCGTGGTGGAACCGCAGGGACTGCAAGGTGAAAGCATTACTTTGATTCAACTGATCGGTCGGTCTACGCCCTTCGTGGAGCATGCAGTTCTCCCGAAAAAGACTTGTTAGAGAAGAGGGGGCTATTTCGTATCAAGGTTTGGAAGAGATATGTACTAGAAGCGACTCCTTGGCATAAGCACTAAGTGAGTTACTCCCTAATCTTCTGATCAATCCGAACCTTCTAACTCCTCCTATCTTGTAGCTGCTTTTGCCAGATCTGATTGAAGTAGGTGAATCAAAGGATATCTCAGACAGGCAAAGTCATTCTATGAGCACTTGTGCCACTTTGTGAAGAAGTCCTTATCTGCGGTTAGCGAAGTACTTATCTGGCGCTGCTGCCTATGAATTCTGTTTCAACAGCTGCTACCCGCGGTCCTGAGCCCGTTTTAGAGACCATTTCACTACACAGAAATAGAAAGACCCGGCTTCCACAACTACAACTAAGGCAGGAACAGCTAATTACATAGTGGGTTCTAAAAGAAGCTGCTTCAACCGTTCGCACTAACCTCCCGGGCAGCGTTCACTACACTCGAAGCAATACAAAGCTTATTCTTTCCTGAATCAGACAATGATGCTTGTGCTTTCGCAGGGATTGGCGCAGACTACGCAAAGACCCTATATGAACCCCTATTTGTCGCAGCACATGAGGAACCGAGCTGCAATCGTGAATGCCAGAGCATTTCACTAAACTATAAGAAATACGCAGTTATGACTTGCTTAGCCAGTAAAACGTTATCTATTCACTCAGCTCAGTTACGAGCAAAAAAGAGGAAACGGCTCCCAATAGCTTGCAGCAATACGCAGCTGTATATTGCTTAACAAAGAAACCTATCATTCCATGCTGCGCATTTCATTCCCAGCGAGCAAGCAAGAACACAAGAAAGAAGGGCGGCCGGCAAGAGCAAAGAAAAGAAGAGCAAACCCCTCTTAGCTAACAAATATGAACCCCTTTCGAGTACCCCTGGCATAGAAATAGAAAACACAACTAAATTTGATAACAAAATGTCCATTACATAACACAATACTAAAACCCCACGGAGACACTCACTCAGAGAGTGCCAAACTAACGAGAACTGCTCCAACAAAAACGCCCCTCACCTTATTTTTCACACCGAAATTGAAGAAGCGCCCACTTACCCCTCTTTCTAGAAAGACAGAAAGAAATAAGGATGGTTGATCGACATGGACTGAAAGGAAGTGAGTCATACGCGCGGAGATGAGCTTGCGAATCTGAAACGTTGTGGAGAATGCATTTCAAAGGTAGAGCGAAGAACCGTAACTACCATAACTACTTAAGTAGGTCTACGACCACTAAAGAAATATACTAAGTAGAGAACGAAGCGAACGAACTACCTTCTTTCCCCTAGAGTTGTTTGTTTTCCGCCTTTCGGTCAGATCGAGGTGGATTTGGTTTACCTTATGGTGGAATGTTGTGATTTAATCACTTCTCTAGGTCACATCCCTCACTTATGGAAGTCATGATCGAGCAATTGTTTTTGGTTTCATTCTTTCATTCTTCTCTGCGATGGTTGCAAGTTTCACTCCCCCGTGGTTGATTCGCAAGCAAGCTAATCTCCTAGTTTGATTTCTCGTTGTTAAGTAGTCTGGTTTGGCCTGTAGTTGTTGTTACCTATAGCATTTATTGGATTCGTGGAGTTCGATATCATCACCAACTCTATTGCATTAACTAAGGCGTTCTCGCTGAGTCCACAAGTGTCCACTGGAGATTGTGACCAAGAAATGAGCCGACCTAGCTTCTTTCTTTCAGAACCTGCTTTTCTTGTTTTCATTTCAAGCGTGCCGTAAGCCTAATATAGATGTACTGAGATCGGGCGACAAGAGGTACTTGCCCTCCGCATGCCGGGATCATAAACGCATGATTTGGACCGGCTCGATAAGGCATTACGTGAGCTTTCGGGGCTGGGGAGAAGGCCAATTGGAGTAAAGGGAAGGCTTGAGTTCTTTTGATTACTCTTCTGGCTTCGTCATGAGTAAGTTGGTGTTCAGTGTACCTGTTGAAGACCTTAACGTAAGTAACTTAGTGCTTCATAATACAAAGTACGTTTGGAAGGGTTTTGGTCTAGTTGGGTTCGAATCCCATTCCCTTCTTGTGGCTCGTGTGAAACTTGGTGTCAATCAGCTATAATGATTAATTTTTTTTAAAATCTATGGCAATCAATTTTGCATTTTTTTATTAAGAATGAAAAAACCGAAAGATCACCGCATGTCGATGAACATGTAATTAATGTTCCAAAGGAAGAAATGGTGAAACGTATTTCGGAGATTGTTAAAAAAGCTATCGAGGATGACTAACAAGTAATTTAATTTAGTAAGGAGGGTGGGGATTATAGTGTTTTAGCGGAAACGCGACCGGATGTAGTCATGTTAGTTTTGCTTTTCTTGTGCATGACGAACCGGGTGAACAAAGTCACGATTAGAATAAATGGTAGTTCGCTGGGATTGTATTCATTTCCCAGAGGTGCTGGTTCGACTCCAGCTCGTGACAAGGCCTTTTTGGTCATATACCTTGGTCTTGCTTGTTATTGTTATATTCAGTTCCTTTTTTCTTCCCCCGCTAGGGTTCACTTATTTCTCCTTACCTGGAAGCCTGGAAGCGGCTAGGCTAAGAAGAGGAAGCAAAGGCCGAAGAAAGACCTTCCACACGACTGCTCTTCTTTCCTGTTTGCTGTAACTGTAAACAGCCGATTTGCTTATTCAACAACTCTCTAATCAGTTTGGGCACTAGGCAGTAATAACTGGTAAGGTTAGTACGGACCCTTTTCAAAGGTCACTAGAGTGGCTCCCGTCTTTCCTCACTCGAGGTCTAGCTTTCCCTTGGATTACTTTGCATCCTTCCTGCTTGAAGGAAAGTGCCGCACTATTTTTAGCCACTCGGAGATAGCCTTTTCGATCTTATTGGCTTAAGCAGACCATTCGTGAGCAGATAAGATCAAAGAAAGCAACCTACAGTCCCATGCATACTAATAGGACAAGGAAGTTACATATAATACTAATAGAAGAGGAAGCTGGCATTCAATTAGCTAGGGAGGGAGACAGGGTTCCAAACCTTTGGTGGCACCCCACCCGCATATACACATCTAAGAAAGAGACTCAAAATTGCCAACTTCTCACACTCTCCAATCATTCCACTTCTCACACTACGGCGACTCATACTTTCTCAGGGCTCAAAAGAACCCTATTTTGGAGTGCCATCATAGGATAGGAGAACGGAAAGCTTGAGCTTTCGAAGTCATCTTTCCAAAGGCGAGTCAAAGCCATCGTGCGGCTTTTCAAGCCCGATCTTCCGAACCTGCTGCGTGAAAGCCCGATAGGGCATTCTCCTTTAGAGACCCTAATGACATTGACCAAGGGATCTTGATTTGATCCAATTGTTTTTTGAATTTCTACCGATTGATTTGAGAAAGCCGGCATCAGTCTGACGTGAGAGAAGTCAGCACAAGGGAAGTCCCTCGAAGCCGAAGTAGGGTTGAGTCTCAGGAAGCGTTTAGGCCGGGTTCGAAGCATTCTTCAAAGACAGGTACAGTAGCAACTTCAATCTCAGGGGAATAAAATGGATAATCAAACTGCTAAGGTGAGTTTACTCTCCCTTTAGAAGATGGAAGTTTACTTACAAAGAAAAAGGGAAGCGTTGGTATAATATTTTTTTTTAGTCTCAGTTCTTTCTTTAGTCAGGGAATTTGCTTGTTGCTCAAGGGAAGGATCTATGTAATAAGAGTTTAATAAGGATTCTTCTAAGCGCTGGAGTCCGAAGGGTCCGAAGGAGTGGTATCAAGCCTGCTCGTAGCTCACCCGTAACCCGTAAAGTAGGCAATATGTAATATTGTAGTAGGAGCCTCTTACTCCATCCGAAGAGGAGAATCTCTATTAAGCTTTCTTTTTCTTCGAAGCCCAAGTGAAAAGACAGCTCGCTCAGTCGAACCGAACTTCGAATCCAATAAATCCAATGTATCATAGAAGGATAACCTGTGAGCTAGGGTAATATTCCATATTACAACGGTTCAGCAAAGACAGGTTAGAATGGTAATATAGATAGGTAGTTTGCTCACGAGCTGCAATCAATAGAAAGGGATCCACCCTAAATAGAAAGAAGAGGATCGGATCCACCTGAAGTAGTCAAGTCCCAATCAATGGAAGAAGTGGACTCTCTCCGACCAGCGAGCCATGAAACAGAATCGATTGAATACGTGGGAGTTCAGAAGTGGAAATCAATTAGTGGCATGAGAAGAAGTAGGGACGGGACTGAGGGAAGTCATTCCAGGCAAGAGAGCCAATCAGGGAAATCCTCCCGGTAGAAGCGAATAGACAGAAGTAGGAAAAAAATTAGGAAAATCTCTTAAGAAAGATCAGAAGGCGAGATAGCAGTGTTCATTCAGGCAGGGGTTTCTACGAAAGACCCGATTGCTGACTCTTCTAGTGTTGTGTTCACCACGGGGATTGAACAGAAGGGGAAGAGGAGATGAAGATTGGGGTTCACCAGGCAAGAACGAGAGGTCCGTAGTGTGACAGGCTAGGTACGCCGCTCACCTGTATCAGTTATGGGGGCAGAAACTGAAAGATTATAAAAGGGATTAGACGCAGAAGAAGAATCTTATGCTGGGCACGGTCCTATTGATGTTGATTCAATTGAAAAGCGGGCTACCCAATATAGTTATAAAACAAACCCCTCTCCAGGAAGACGAAGGTGGGTTCAGGAGTGAAAGGTAAGCGAAGCGTACATGAAATATCGTCAAAATGGCATAACTATCTCTTTCTCTTTACTAGGAGCTCCCAGTCAGAAAGCTAGGATCACAGTCTCTGTCCACTCTAAGGAAGCCCCGTCTCAGGCGAAGGTTTTTTCGTATTCTCTTCTTTCATAGAGCCTCTCTCCGTGGAGGAATGAATTAAGGTAACTAAGCGCAAGGAATGAATGAGCTCATCTCGTTAAGAATGAGGAGCGAATGATCAAATCAAGTTCCAATCTCAGTCTAAGTTACCCAAGATCCAGTAAATATAGGAGGAATTTCTAAGATAGGTACGTTGTCAGCGAGGGTAATATGGAATATTATATTACTTTAAATAGGCGATCAATTCCATGTGAAATGAAAGGGGCAAGCCCCGGCTCAGTCGTCGAAGGGATAATGTAATTATGTTCTTTTTTTCCCCTGTTCTAGGCGCAATTCGTGGGCAAAGGCAAAGGCGTAGAGCTCAACAAAGACAGTCTCGGCTCAAAAGAAAGTAAGAGCCAAAAAAGAATATTGAATATGAGTAGGAAGAAGTGGTGAAAGGCATCATCCGCAGGCAAGGCAGAGGCGAGCACGAGGAGATGTAGATCGGAATAAGTAATCCACCATCGTAATCGTACCGTACAGTTTCGGAAAGGAATAGGCTTTCTACTAGCTATATTGATAGAAGAGGTAGTGAATCTTACCTGTAGTTAGGCGAGAAAGCAATATACACGACCAACTCTCATCTGGAGCAACCTTCTCTCCCGCTTGATAGCAGTCTGTCGGTCTCAGTCCGGTAGACCGTATTGTTGTTCTTCGGTGCAAGTTCCTCGTCTCTTTGGTTAGTCCCGCGAAGTAGAGAAGTAGGGAGCGGGTCAGATGGGTAAAGCATGGGCAGCTCAGCTCGCTTTGTTCATCTTTTAGGGGTTTCCCCTTCACTCTCAGTCAAAGTGGTTTCGGTCGGTGAGCCTATGTCCTTTATTAAGGGAAGTTTACTTGTCCAATCTAAGCTAAGGCCCGTGAGCCTAATCAGTCAAGTCAACCATACCTAAGGATCGGTGAAAATGGAGATGGAAAGAACCTCAACAGGGTTAACTTCGAGTTAAGATTTAGCCATGGATTCTGCAGAATACGATCCTGTTGACTCAGATGCTCGGACAGAGGAGACAATGGGCAAGGCGGAGGCTTCAAGTAGTCTATGCACGGAACTGTTCTAGTGGTTCAAGCAGGGTCCGAAGAAGAATCTGAGAAAAGTGAGTCAAGTTCAACATAGTACGTAAGTCGCCCACCTATATCCGTTCCAATGCTTTATCTTTATGGTAGTCAAGGAGCAGCCAAGGGAAGGTACTCGAGGTAGAAATCTGAAGACGAAGAAAGGGGTAGGGAAGCCAAGTCACCTGAAAAGAGAAGAGCAGGAAGTCATGATGCTGTTTCTTTCAATCTCTACAGAATTAACAAGGAAATAAGAAAGGAAATACCTGTCGGGACGCGACCCGGTCTTGCCTCTGAAAAAGTGAGCTACATGCTCTACTCCGACTTTCACCAGTCTGTATGCCCACTTTCGACCAATGGGGAATAGACCAGCAGGAGGAGGAGGATCTGTGCTGAAAAGAGGACGACCAATGTTGATCCTCTCCCAAGCTGCAGAAAAAAAAAGTATCTCAGAGACATGTTCATCACTGCGGAATCAAAAGAGCCCCAATGAAGTAAGAAATTACCATCAGGAAGGGCAGCCTCCGACGATCTGCCGCCCACCGCTTACCGACAAGAGAGAGAGAAGGAGCTCTTAGTCGCTCGTCGCTTACCGACAACATGAGCTCCAGAACCACAAGGATTATCCTCAAGCCAGTTCATAAGATTCGGGGGGAGATAATTAATCCAAGAGCTTGTTGACCGTGCTGATTTAAGCCCTTTTTTTTTATTCTTTTTTCAGGGGCCAAGTGCTGGACGTCTATAGCCTGGCTCCAGAGTGTCCTGAGCGTCATCAGGTTAACTGAAAACCCACAGGGTCAATCAAGCTGGATGCGGTTAACTTTTGCACCATCACTTGTGCCTGTGACATACAGGGGCCTGTTGTGCTCTATAGTCCCCAGTAGTTGATCTATTTCGCAGAAAGTGAATACATGAGAAAGACTAGAGACCCAGCTGGTAAATGATGTCCGGGTTTACTTGCTTGGAGAAGGTTTCAATTGACTACATGAGGAAATTGAATGCCCAAAACCCTCACACGCCTTACACCTTGTAGGAGTCCACTCAAATTCAGCGTGAATGGTAATCCAATTCCCATCCGCACACTCATCGGATTCTTTTATTGGATGCAGTAAACGAAACTTATCAACATGCTAGGCGACCGCACTAGCTATATAACTCAGACCGGTAGAAGTTAAAAACTCTAGGGGAACATGAAAGAGTATAACCCGTTTTCCACTCTTCTTTCTTTTGATTTTACTTCTTTCCGCATCGGGGCGAAAACGGATAATTTGATAGAATCCCGTCAATCTTTCGAAAGGGAAGTGCATGGGAGTGGGATGGAACTGGCGATGCACCGAATCTTTCAGAAGAGAGGACGTAGAAGGGCAGATCTGGGGAATCCGTATGGAATCCAGTGAAGGAGGTAAAGAGAAGAGGGCTAGTGATCATCCTATCTCTGAAGTAGTCGGCTTTTTTTCAACGAATTTATTCATTCTTTCAGCCCTTCTATTGTATTGAATCTACTCTGATCTGGATTCCATTCTCGTCTTTGCAAGCGGAAGGACAGATCTCGAATTCTGAACTTGATGAACTGCTTTCGCCCCCTTACCTGTGTATCCCGGCTACCCTGCATCAGGACTACCAGCACCGCCAGCTGCAGAAGGAATTTGAGTAGCAGTAGCGGATCGAGATGCAGTCCCTCTTCAAGAGCTCTTACGCTAAAGGGTGTTTTCTAAGTAGCCAAGGAAGGGAGTAAGAAGGGGTCAACCAACCATGAATAGGGTTTTCTCGTCGTACTGACACCTCGCTGGTACCGAGGACAAAGGCGTGCTGAAAGAAACAAATGGCTTTCCGGAACCCTCTTCTAGCCATGGAGAGTGCCCTGTAAGCCAGTAATTGGAATACTTTTTCTAGGACCAGTTAGAGATTTTCTTTCTAGTTAGATCAGTTCTGGAAGTGAGCAAGCAAGCTAGACACGAAAACTAAGGATAGACGCACTGGGATAGCAAGCAAGTTTGTTGAAAGAGGGGCAGATCACTCCTAAAAGCAGCCTATACGATACCACCATTTTGCCAAGAGGATCGGTAACGATGAACATTTGTTCCCATCAAATGAAACCTCCTTCCTGCTTAAGGCACTAGACTAGTTCGGATGGAAACCCTGCTCAGGCGGGTGGCCTAGCTAACAAAGCTATCCCTCAGAATCATAAATAGCAGCATTCCTTTCTTTTCTTGCCTTTGAGTTGATTACCGCCCTTTTTTATTCTTGCTTTTGTGGCGTGCTTTCGCACATAAGATAAAAGGTTGCTTTTAGCTGAAAAGATTGAGCCGCCCCCTACCCTAAGTCATTGCATTGATAAAGATGAGTGCCCTGGTTCCTAGCCTTGGATGTCTTGCTTTGAATAAAACTAGTTGATGAACCAAGCACTGGAGGAGACTTTACTTCTGATCCTAGTTTTATTTTCTATGGCTATGAACGGTAGAGGAATAAAGAGCAAATCGAGACTAAAGGCCAGCGCTTTCTCTTTGCAAGAATCCT